AGGCAAAATAAGAACAGCACCCACATTCAACCCTCCCTTTTTCCCATTAGCAAGAACTTGTTTCAGCTGCATATCATAAGGGATTCGAAGAACTGCTTCAAATACAGTATCGGGAAGCACAGCTTGGGGAACTTCAATATCCACGGGCTTATTAGCTAAATGGCAGTTGGCACATACAATTCGTCCAGTTGCTTCCCGCGGGTTTTCATAACCCTGCTGCGCAAAAATGGGATATGCATTTGAAATAGATGTCCGAGTTATTACGTATATCATGATCGATACAGAAATCGATCGAATCATCTGTTCCTTTAACCAAGAAAAAGTATTTCTATTTTCCATGTCCAATCGCGGATCCCGGAATTTCTACAATAAATTAGATAGGTAGCTAAGTTAATCTAGTTCCCTATACACGAGTCTGTTGTCATTCTACTGCAACAGTTGTACTGGAATGATGAATACCTTGAGCAGGTAGAAGTATAAATAGAAAGAATTTTGCTAAAAAGAAAAAGGGCTTTCTTTCTAAAGGAAGAAAAATGCTAATTTTATTAATATTAGGAAAGCCAATTATGCTTCACTAATTGAATGATAAATGACTACAAGCGAAGGAGATAGACGGTTTAAACAAAAAAAGACCCAAAATTTCAAACATGTGTCTAGAATCACAGGAAAACTACAAACAAAAATAGTGAAAATTAGCTCGTTAGGAGCCCATCCAAGATCGTTGTAGACCCAACGAATTAGTAGTTCCCAACCGCGGGTGGAGTGAAATCCAACAAAAAAATCCGTAACTAAAAGAATAAAAAAAGCTTTTATTGAGTCATTTAAGTTATAGAAGAATTCCTGAACCCAAGAATTCAAAATGACAAGTTCTTCTTTACCCAGAAAAAAAGAACCACTTAGAATAGCCAAACAGATTATATTTGTTGAGAAATGCAAAATGATATCGAGATGGTCCTCATTATCTATTTTGGCCAATTGTATTATTTCCTTGTGTATTCCTATAGGAGGTTTTTGTACATGTGTCTTCGGTTTCTCTTTTATCATTTCGTCCAAGAGAAAAAGCTCTTCTAATTCTATGAATCCTTCTAGAATCCTTTTATCTTGAATATCTGTTAAGAAAGTTTCAGGTTGCCTGGTATTCCACCAATTCTTAATCCAAAGTTCCAGACATTTGTTAAAAGAGAAAGAGACTCCCCAGGGCAAAAGTACGATAAATACAAGATATAGGAAAGAAGGCAATGCTTTCTTTTTTTTCATTTTTGATTTGTAAATTGAGTTGTTAATGAATCCGCTTCATTCGCTGACTCTATATGATATTTCTTTTTTTTTTTGAAGCAAAAATTCTATAACAAGGTTTGAGACCTTGTGTTTGTATCTATTTCTCTTTTTGTATACTAGTGGAATTTCATTGTATTGGGTTCTTTCTTAGATCTAAATGAAGTGGAATAGACAAATAGAATAAAAAAACCTTTCATATGAAAAGGGAAGAATATTAGGCCATATATCTCACTTGGACAAAAAAACAAATTAGAAGTAATTTTATCCTATCCTCGGTTGTTCCTTCCTTTAGATAAATACTCGAAAATACCCTTACAATTTAAATTTTTAAAATTGCAATTGGTACTCAAAATACTTCAATTGGTACGCGCAAGAAATAGGCCAATTCGGCAGCTTTTTGTTCAATTTCTCGTGGAGTAAAAAACTTCTCATCAGTACGAGTCAAGGGAATGACCCCCTGGCCACGTATTTCCATATAAAGGATACGACGAGGATAAAGACCCTCTTTAACCTGAATTCTAATTGATTGGATATCCCGCACAAGGAATCGAAGGAAGATGCGACGTTTTATTCCAGGAAATCCCCAACGAAAAATGCACACTATTCCCTCTTTTCTATCAAATCGGTCATAACCACTGCCTACATTCCACAAAATAGTGCACCACAAATAGGAGCTAATGAATAGGCCCGCGATTCCGTAGAAAGACATCACGACCCCCTGTGGAAAAAAAAGAATTTGTTGAGATGGAAGTACGGATATCATATTCTTACCAAGATAACTGGAAGCCCCAACCGCTAAGAATCCTAATGAACCTAGAAAAAGAATACAGGCCCAGAAAAAATTACCTCTTTTTCGAGAACCTTTTAGAAGTTCTATCCATATGTGTTCTGATCGCCAATTCATATTAGATATACTAAATCCAGCAGCGGTTAATTGAAATTGAGAGAATAAGCTAAATGATTTTGACTTTACTTTTTTTGATTCTGAAATCGCCTTCAGCAGCTAGTACTCCTGTGAAATAATTGGTTAGATACATTGACTTTCTATTCAAAAAAATTCCTGGATCCACTTAAAAATTAAAAACTTCGCTATACTCGGCTACGCATATGTATGCATTTATGCTCCTAGCCTATATCTGCATCCATAAACGTTTTTCATTATGTGTAGAAAGAGCTACATACTCTATCATATTAATATATTACTTACACTAAAAAATATTTGTATTATGATCCTGGGAATACATTGAGCAAATTTTGCCCCGTCGGTTCTAGACAATCTTATTTTTTTGCACATAAAGAAATAAAGAAGCCATTGCAATTGCCGGAAATACTAAGCCTACTAAAGGCACGAAAATAGAGGGTAAGTTTAAATCTGTCATAAAATTAGGTGTCTCAATTCCAATTTACTATTTCTATCTATTCAAAATATATCTTAAGATTCTTATGATATAATTAAGTATATCTATTATAAGGAATATTGACTATTGTATTTTTGAGTTTGCAAAATAAAGATTTTTTATAGATAAATAATACTAACTAAAGTCTTCTATAAAAATATCCTATATCTCTAAAAAAATGAATGGACTGGATAATTTAATTTTTCTTTTTCCATTCTCATGGCCTTTCTATCTTTCTAATCGAACTTGAAAATTGGATTCAAAAGAAAGCAATTGTGAAAATGAAAGAAATACCTCTTTCAGAATACCAAAGGGTAAAAGTGGAATAGAATATCTGGTTGAAGGGTAATTCTACCCTTTCCGGGTAGTCGATGGCTATTCACAGCTACTACCTTAACACCAAAGAAGAGCTCGACCCAATGCTTTATTTCTGTCTTAGTGGGTCCCGATTCGACATTATTAGAAGTATATTGATTCTTTCCCAATAAATGAAGACTCTTTTCTACAAATACGCAGTATTTGGTTCCATTATCGTATGATAATACTCTATTTTGATTTGTATTTGTTTATTGTATTATACCTTTCTATATTCTAGATATATAGAATAGAAGAATCTCGATTTGTCAAGTCTCATGATCATATCAAGATATATTTAAATTTGGCTCGATCTTTTAAAAGATCGAGCCAAATTTAATTGCAATCAATTAGAAGAATAAAGAAGAATTACTGCATTTCGTAACTCATTTTTTTCTCTTTCTATATGGTATCTACCGGCTTGAAGTCGAATGTGATGGCTTTCCATACTTCACAAGCTGCGGCTAGTTCAGGACTCCATTTGCACGCTGCTCGGATAATTTCATTACCTTCACGAGCAAGATCGCGCCCTTCGTTACGAGCTTGTACACAGGCTTCTAAAGCCACCCGATTAGCTGCTGCACCTGGTGCATTCCCCCAAGGATGTCCTAAAGTTCCTCCACCAAATTGTAATACGGAATCGTCTCCAAAGATTTCGGTCAGAGCTGGCATATGCCAAACATGAATACCCCCTGAAGCCACCGGTATAACACCTGGCATGGATACCCAGTCCTGCGTGAAAAAGATACCGCGAGAACGATCTTTTTCAATATAATCATCGCGCAATAAATCAACAAAACCTAAAGTCATTTCGCGTTCCCCTTCTAACTTACCTACTACTGTACCGGCGTGGATATGATCTCCCCCAGACATACGCAATGCTTTAGCTAATACACGGAAATGTATACCATGATTTTTCTGTCTATCAATAACTGCATGCATTGCTCGGTGAATGTGAAGAAGTAGGCCGTTGTCGCGGCAATAATGAGCCAAACTAGTATTTGCGGTGAATCCTCCAGTTATGTAGTCATGCATTATAATAGGAACCCCTAATTCCCTCGCAAATACAGCTCTCTTAATCATTTCTTCGCATGTACCTGCAGTCGCATTCAAGTAATGTCCCTTGATTTCGCCGGTTTCGGCTTGTGCTTTATAAATTGCTTCGGCACAAAAGACAAAACGGTCTCTCCAGCGCATAAATGGTTGTGAGTTTACGTTTTCATCATCTTTGGTAAAATCAAGTCCACCGCGTAGACACTCATAACATGCTCTACCATAATTTTTTGCGGATAATCCCAATTTTGGTTTAATAGTACATCCCAATAAAGGACGACCATACTTGTTCAACTTATCCCTTTCAACTTGGATACCATGAGGCGGACCTTGGAAAGTTTTTGCATAAGCAGGAGGAATTCGTAGATCCTCCAAACGTAGAGCACGTAGGGCTTTGAAACCAAATACGTTACCCACAATGGAAGTAAACATGTTAGTAACAGAACCCTCTTCAAATAGATCTAATGGATAAGCTACATAACAGATATATTGACTGTCTTCCCCAGGAACGGGTTCGATGTGATAGCATCGTCCTTTGTAACGATCAAGACTGGTAAGTCCATCAGTCCAAACAGTTGTCCATGTACCAGTAGAAGATTCCGCAGCTACTGCAGCCCCTGCTTCTTCAGGCGGAACCCCGGGCTGAGGAGTTACTCGGAATGCTGCCAAGATATCAGTATCCTTGGTTTCATATTCCGGGGTGTAGTAAGTCAATTTATAATCTTTAACACCAGCTTGAAATCCAACACCTGCTTTAGTTTCTGTTTGTGGTGACATAAGTCCCTCCCTACAACTCATGAATTAAGAATTCTCACAACGACAGGGTCTACTCGATATGGACTAAACGTAAATGAAACCTTTGCAAAAATCTTAAAAAAAAGATATTCAATTAATATCAACTCATTAAATAAAAAGGGAGTATGCTTAAGTTAATGAATATGTTTCATTCATATATAATGCGTACACCCTATGTACCTTCTATCCTATAGGAATTCGATAGGAATTGAGTTGTTGTTATGGTAAGTTAACATGGTTCATTATTAAACCATAGATTTGATTCACCAAATCCATCATTATTGTATACTCTTTGATAGATATAGCGCAACCCAAACTAATCCCTTAATCCTTAATTTTACAATTTTTTAAGTTCTTATCTTAATAGGCCCCTTTCTTAATTTTGAATCCAAATACCTAAATACTAAGAAAATTCTCTGTTGACAGCAATCTATGCTTCACAGTAGTATATATTTTGTATATCGAAGTCCTAGACAGGAAAGTAGAAGAGGCAAAGATCCTTGACAAAAGGAAAAATGTCTATGAAAAAAAGATTGATTGAACTTTCCACCGGACTCATTCCATGAGTAAACGAGTGAATGGGATTCGCTTAGGCAACGAAATCAAGTGCTAGTCCCCTTTTCTTTTTTATTGAATTAACTAATTCATTTCCTTTTAACTTTTTGATTTTTGGATATTTTTTTTTTTTTTTATTTGATTTGGCATTATTCAACAAGAAAAAAAAGAAAAATTTCGACAAATTCCTTTTTTTTATAATTATGTGATAATTATGAGAACTAATTCTACTACTTCGCGTCCCGGGGTTTCCACAATTGAAGAAAAAAATGCAGGGCGTATTGATCAAATTATTGGACCCGTGCTGGATATCACTTTTCCCCCGGGCAAGTTGCCTTATATTTATAACGCTTTGATAGTAAAGAGTCGGGACACTGCCGATAAGCAAATTAATGTGACTTGTGAGGTACAACAATTATTAGGAAATAATCGAGTTAGAGCTGTAGCTATGAGTGCTACAGACGGGTTGATGAGAGGAATGGAAGTGATTGACACAGGAGCTCCTCTTAGTGTTCCGGTCGGTGGAGCTACTCTCGGACGAATTTTTAACGTTCTTGGGGAGCCTATTGACAATTTGGGTCCTGTAGATACTAGTGCAACATTCCCTATTCATAGATCCGCGCCTGCCTTTATTGAGTTAGATACGAAATTATCTATCTTTGAAACAGGTATTAAGGTGGTTGATCTTTTAGCTCCTTATCGGCGTGGAGGAAAAATCGGACTATTTGGGGGGGCAGGAGTAGGTAAAACAGTACTCATCATGGAATTAATCAATAACATTGCTAAAGCTCATGGAGGCGTATCCGTATTTGGCGGAGTAGGGGAACGGACTCGTGAAGGAAATGATCTTTATATGGAAATGAAGGAATCTGGAGTAATTAATGAAAAAAATATTGAGGAATCAAAGGTAGCTCTAGTCTATGGACAAATGAATGAACCGCCGGGAGCTCGTATGAGAGTTGGTTTAACTGCCCTAACTATGGCAGAATATTTCCGAGATGTTAATAAGCAAGACGTGCTTTTATTCATCGATAATATCTTTCGTTTTGTTCAAGCAGGATCGGAGGTATCCGCCTTATTAGGGAGAATGCCCTCCGCAGTGGGTTATCAACCTACCCTTAGTACAGAAATGGGTTCTTTACAAGAAAGAATTACTTCTACCAACAAGGGATCGATAACTTCGATCCAAGCTGTTTATGTACCTGCGGACGATTTGACCGACCCTGCTCCTGCCACAACATTTGCACATTTGGACGCTACTACCGTACTTTCCAGAGGATTAGCTTCCAAGGGTATTTATCCCGCAGTAGATCCTTTAGATTCAACCTCAACTATGTTACAGCCTCGGATCGTTGGCAAGGACCATTATGAAACTGCGCAAAGAGTTAAAGAAACTTTACAGCGTTACAAGGAACTTCAGGACATTATTGCAATTCTTGGGTTGGATGAATTATCGGAGGAGGATCGTTTAACTGTAGCAAGAGCTCGAAAAATTGAGCGGTTCTTATCACAACCGTTCTTTGTGGCAGAAGTTTTTACCGGTTCTCCAGGAAAGTATGTAAGTCTTGCAGAAACAATTAGGGGGTTTCAACTAATCCTTTCCGGAGAATTAGATGGCCTACCCGAACAGGCTTTTTATTTGGTGGGGAACATCGATGAAGCTAGCACGAAAGCTATAAACTTAGAAGAGGAGAACAAATTGAAGAAATGAAATTAAATCTTTATGTACTAACTCCTAAACGAATTATTTGGGATTGTGAAGTGAAAGAAATCATTTTATCTACTAATAGTGGCCAAATTGGTGTATTACCAAACCACGCCCCCATTAACACAGCTGTAGATATGGGTCCTTTGAGAATACGCCTCCTCAACGACCAATGGTTAACGGCGGTTCTGTGGAGTGGTTTTGCGAGAATAGTTAATAATGAGATTATCATTTTAGGAAATGATGCAGAACTGGGTAGTGACATTGATCCAGAAGAAGCTCAACAGGCACTTGAAATAGCCGAAGCTAACTTGAGTAGAGCTGAGGGTACGAAAGAATTGGTTGAAGCAAAGCTAGCTCTCAAACGGGCTAGGATACGAGTCGAGGCTATCAATTGGATTCCCCCATCCAATTGAAGACAATCCAAAGGTTTCGTTGATACAAAGAAAAAGAAAAGAAGGGTAGAAAAAGTTATTAGATAGCGAAGCGAAGTAAGTCCAATGCTATCTAGTAATTTTTCTACCTACCTACCTACTATTGGATTTGAACCAATGACTCCCGCCGTATGAAAGCAGTACTCTAACCACTGAGTTAAGTAGGCAATTTATCATCACAAAAGAAGCCGCATTACTTCGATCGATTATAGATCAAATCCTTTTTATAAGCAATATCGCTCCATTATTGGTATGGTATTCCGTTATTGGTATGGTATATAGTAAATAGATCAAAGGGATATCCTATGGCATTACAGAATATTCATCTTGACAAGAAATTATCCATATGTTAAGATATCTCTGACAAGGGCTATAGCTCAGTTCGGTAGAGCAACTCGTTTACACGTGCGCCAATGCTTTTCAAGGGAATTTATTATGCAATGAACATAATTGACCTTATTGCAAAATCAATGTCTTACTTCATGGATTCGAGAGAATAGGAGAACAGTAGCCTGACAAACAGTTGGTTCAGTCCGATTCGGGTGCCAATTCTGGTGCCTAATCAAATAGAACCCCTATTGATTTGCTAGTTGATAAGGTAAATATCCAGCCCACTCAATGCTAGGCATAATGGGGATAAGGGCCTCCAAAAAACTTCTTTTCGTTCTATGAACTTTAAGGTGTATGAAGTCTCATAGTCAACTCTTGCAGCGGAACGATAGAGACTCCATTTCACTTAGGTTGATTTAATTTAGGCCGGAGGCAGACCTAAGTCAAGGTAATCCTCCTTTGAAACACTTTGGTATTGCTCCTAGATAGATCATAATAAAAATAAATCAATCAGAGCACAGGGAGCCATCTTATTATCTTTCCGTAAAGAAAAACTATGGTGGATTAACTGATCTTTACATCAGTTGATGAAAGAGCCCAATGCAGAAAAGTGCATGTTGGGTCTTTGAAACAGTTCGAATCATTTCGATAATAATACGTTTGATCTGTTTTACCGAGAAGGTCTACGGTTCGAATCCGTATAGCCCTACTAATATATATGTCTTTTTTTTAGATTTTAGGAAGGATATCCTATGTTTTCTTTAGTATAGTTTTCTTTTCTTTATTAGTACTTGTTTATAGACTCGACCATCGCTTGCGCCCTAGAATAGAGATAAAAGCATTATCATAGGCTCATTTATCGAAAATCATAGAGACAGGAAAAGAAAAAAGAATTTTGATCAAATCAATAAAAGGAAAGATCCCTTATCTGATTTGAATTCCATCCTTCTTCAAATAAAATAGGATATGCCCTAAGTCCCTAGACTTTCCTATAATGACTGCAACGATTTTCTCCATTTTGTGAATTCCTATTTTGTTTGAAGTATATTACTATAATATACATTATAAAAAAATATACATTATCTAAATAGATCTACTTTAAATAGAAAAAGTCAAAAGAAAATAAAAAGAAAGAGTAAATAATAAAACAGGATATTCTGTTTCAGAATTCTGAAATAGAGTTCTTTTTTTTTTTTTAGTATTATTTCTCATTAGGCTGCATACATTAGTAATCCTATTTTAATTAGGTTCTAATCTAATTAAAGTATTTTCTTTTTTATTTAATAGTCTCTGACTATCCTTAAATAAAGGATAGAGCAATTCTTTTTTCGAGAGATTCTAGAGAAAATGAGACAAAGTGAAGCAAAAGAGTTTTCTTTGTATACGAATTAGGTCTATACCATATCTAAATAGAATGGAAATCCAAAAGAAAGATAGTAGGAGTGGGGATTCCATTGGGTGAATCCTTAAGGAAGACATGGCACAAAAGAAATAAAAGCTAAAGTAAACGCTCTTTGGTTTGAGCAAAAGAGATTCTTGTTTCACCGAGGAAAAGAGAAAAGTTCTGGATAAATTGACAATGCCAACTGAATTGACTAATTTCAGTTCCGCCTATTCCACATTAATGGGAGTACATTTATGTTCCTGCTTCACGAATATGATATTTTTTGGACATTTCTAATAATAGCAAGCCTTATTCCTATTTTGGTATTTTGGATTTCAGGGCTTTTAGCCCCGATTAGTGAAGGACCAGAGAAGCTTTCTAGTTATGAATCGGGTATAGAACCCATGGGGGGTGCTTGGTTACAATTCCGAATACGCTATTACATGTTTGCGCTAGTTTTTGTTGTTTTTGATGTGGAAACGGTCTTTCTCTACCCTTGGGCAATGAGTTTTGACGTATTGGGTGTATCCGTTTTTATTGAAGCTTTTATTTTCGTGCTTATCCTAGTTGTTGGTTTAGTTTATGCATGGCGAAAAGGAGCCTTGGAATGGTCTTAACTGAATATTCAGAAAAAAAAAAAAAAGAAGGAAAAGATTCCATTGAGACAGTCATGAATTTGATTGAGTTTCCGTTACTTGACCAAACAAGTTCCAAT